CCAATAAAAAAATACATCAATTCATCCTTCCATATTTCTGTTCTGTGAAAGGGAGTACAAACAGTAGAATTTCATTGCTAACAGGAATCTCTTTTCTTTGTTATTTTTTTGAATTTCTTCTATTGTTTGTAACCAATGGTAAGTGGAAAAGTGGTTAGATGATACTTCATCAAATGATTGTACAAGGAGGGCGCTAATTTTTATATTATAAAAATATAAAAGAATGAAAAATAGAAATAAAAAATAAAGTAAAGAAGTAAATGGATTTTTGATTGTATCAAAATTGACTTTGGAATTCGGTATGGATAAAAGATCTTCCTATGTTATACTATTCAATTCTTGACGATGAATCAATTTGTCAGATATTGTTATTCATGATATTGATCCGATTCGATTATATCTCGATGTAATTCATCCCATTGAATTTACAGACAAAAGATTTATCATCTCTATGGGATTAAATCCCGAGTTATTGCGAATTAAAGAAAAATGAAAGGATGAAATTATGGAAGTAAATATTCTCGCATTTATTGCTACTGCACTGTTCATTCTAATTCCTACTGCTTTTTTACTTATAATATACGTAAAAACAGTAAGTCAAAGTGATTAATTTGAATTAAACTTGTGACTCTTTAGTTCTTATCACTGATTAAAGAGAAGAAATAAAAGGATTCAAATTTCACGTTTTAAATGAAATGATCGAACTAGAATCAGCAGTATTCTATGAGAGCAGTATTCGATGAGATACTAGATAGTATGGTAGAAAAATATTTTTCTACCATACAATACTAGTATTGTTATTTACTTTATAAAGTTTGCTGTATGACGATACAGGTTAATTTAATATAATATATATCAATGACATTATTATCTTCATATATAGATATCAATTCCATATATAATGTACATAGTTCCATGTCCCAATTCTATTTCTTTGCTTCATCCATTTCTATTTGATTTGTGTTGATTCCAATCAATTTGAAATAATCGAAAGACCACTCTTACTCTTATGATTCTAATTCCTAGATTTCTTATCTTTTTTAATTTAATGTGAATTTCGATATACATTGAAAGAAAGAAAGAATCAAATCAATGAAAGAAAAGTAGATATGGGTATAATAAAAGAAAATCAAGTAATCTTCTTGTTAGCATTCCAACAAAAAAGTAATTAATTGACCAGTTGACAAAGGATCCAGAGGTTCCATGGGAACCTCTTCGGATTTCGAAAAGGATTAATAAACCTCACCGATTTTAACCTTTCAACCATGATATGAAATCAAAAAAGAGACCAGCATAAATAATATTTTAAATAAAATCTTTCAAATAATAAAACACAAATGGTAAGTGCGCAATATGTGACTTGCTCAAAGACAATATTTTCTTATGTGTAGTATCTCCTTGGACAACCGCTACGTCTATGTTGTTTTCCGTAAAAAAGTGTATCGACGTAATGTAATAACAGAACTATTCTCTTTTTTCTTTGAAGAGGAAAGAAAAAGAAGGAAAAAAATAACAAAGAAAAAGTAAAGTATATAGTAATAAAAGGTTTCGTTCTTACTCATTGTCACTATAAGAAGATTTATGAAGAATTCGATTGAAAAAGATTTCATACCATTTGGAGCACTTTTACTTTCGAAATAGGAACATAGGAATAATTGAAATCTTTGTTTGATTGAAAGAGTTCATATATTATTTGAAAGAGTTCATATATTATTTATAGAATACATTACTCCACTAGAATCCAATACATATAACTTCGAAATGAAAATATTTTCAAATTCAATTTTGAAATTGAAATAGTAAATTAAAAAAGAGTCTTTGCAGAACGATCTATAAAAAAAATTGATACAGTTTGATTCCTAAACTCAATTAGTAGTACTTCTAGAGTCCACTTCTTCCCCATACTACGAGTGAAAGGGAAAATGTAAAGACTACCATTAAAGCAGCCCAAGCGAGACTTACTATATCCATGTAAATTATGTCCTCGATCTCTATGAAGGAATTATTCAATTATTGTTCACTAATAATAGTAGAATTACCAGCGAAGAGTCAAAAGGGAGTTCTGATCCAACACCATTGATGAAACAATCCAATAAATCCAATTAGACCAAGTTCTAATGATTATACTCGAAGATTTCTAGTATAATCGGAAAACATTAAGTACAAGCAAAATACGTAGAGACAACCTTTGACGTCTCAGAAGTATCAAAGGAATGTTATGTTAATAATATGTCAGAATAATAAGACCCGTTCTTTCTTTTGTCGCCCTTAAGTCTTAAGTCAAAAGTATAAAAAAATATAGAATCAAGATAGATCATTATCTATCGCATACCCCTATTTTTATTTCTTTATTTCTTTTCGATTTTTCCCATTTATTTGATCTCAATCTTACCATCTTCGATTGTTACTATGAACCAATCGAAAACGTCCTATTACGTTCTTGACTCAAGATTATCAAAAATTTAAAATTGATTTTTGTACTTCAGTTAAATTAAAACTT